TATAGCTAAAAAACCTACTTTCTTACGATTACGAGGGTTATTCGAATATGAAATACAATCCTGGAAATACAGCATCCCGGTTTTTTTTACTACTCAAGGCTTCGATATATTTCGAAATCGAGAAATTTGTACTGGAGCAGGTGCGATACGAGAACAATTAGCCGATATAGATTTGCGAAGTATTCTAGATTATTCATTAGTCGAATGGAAGGAATTAGGCGAAGAAAGAACCACGGGTAATGAATGGGAAGATCGCAAAATTGGAAGAAGAAGGGATTTTTTGGTTAGACGCATAGAATTAGCTAAACACTTTATTCGAACAAATATCGAACCCGAATGGATGGTTTTATGTTTACTACCAGTTCTTCCTCCTGAATTACGACCCATCATTCAGATAGATGGAGGTAAGCTAATGAGCTCGGATATTAATGAACTCTATAGAAGAGTCATCTATCGAAACAATACGCTTACCGATCTATTAACAACAAATAGATCTACACCGGGGGAATTAGTAATGTGTCAAGAGAAATTGGTACAAGAAGCCGTAGATACGCTTCTTGATAATGGAATTCGCGGACWGCCAATCAGGGATGGTCATAATAAGATTTACAAGTCGTTYTCTGATGTAATTGAAGGAAAAGAGGGAAGATTTCGTGAGACTATGCTTGGCAAACGGGTTGATTATTCGGGTCGTTCTGTCATTGTTGTAGGACCCTCACTTCCACTACATCAATGTGGATTACCTCGGGAAATAGCAATAGAGCTTTTCCAGACATTTGTAATTCTGGGACTAATTAGACAACATCTTGCTTCGAACATAGGAGTTGCTAAGAGTCAAATTCGGGAAAAGGATACAATTGTATGGGAAATATTGCAGGAAGTTATGCAGGGGCACCCCATATTGCTGAATAGAGCGCCCACTTTGCATAGATTAGGCATACTGGCATTTCAACCCATTTGAGTCGAAGGACGTGCTATTTGTTTACATCCATTAGTTCGTAAGGGATTCAATGCAGACTTTGATGGGGATCAAATGGCTGTTCATGTACCGTTATCTTTGGAGGCTCAAGCAGAGGCCCGTTTACTTATGTTTTCGCATATGAATCTCTTGTCTCCAGCTATTGGGGATCCTATTTCCGTACCAACCCCAGATATGCTTATTGGTCTATATGTATTAACCATTGGGAATCGCCGAGGTATTTGTAGAAATAGGTATAATCCATGGAATCGAAGAAAGTATCAAAATGAAAGAATTGATGATAATAATTATCAGTCTAAGAAACAAAAAGAACCTTTTTTTTGTAATTCCTATGATGGAATTGGAGCTTATCGACAGAAAAGACTCAATTTAGATAGTCCTTTTTGGCTCCGCTGGCGGCTCGATCAACGCATTATTGCTTCAAGAGAGGTTCCCATCGAGATTCACGATGAATCTGGGGGTACTTGTCAGGAGATTTATGAACACTCTTTTTTAGTAAGAAGTGTAAAAAAAAAATTCTTTGTATATACATTCGAACAACTATTGGTCATATCTCTCTTTTTCGAGAAATCGAAGAAGCTCTACAAGGGTTTTGTCGAGCCTGCTCGTATGGTCACTAATCATATGGCATCTCAATTAAGTGATTTTGTGACACTGGCGTGAATTTTGATCTCTCTGTTGCTACTAGGACTCTACTTCCTCTGAATTTCCATCCGGATTAATATTGAGAAAGGGAAGTTTTCAAATCACTGACTCAAACTCATTGTCGAATCCCAATCAGCAGAATATGGAGGGACTTATGGCAGAACGAGTCAATCTAGTCTTTCACAATAAAATAATAGACGGAACTGTCATTAAAAAACTTATTAGCAAATTAATAGATCACTTCGGAATGTCATATACATCACACATTATGGATCAAGTCAAAACTCTGGGTTTCCAGCAAGCCACTGCTACATCCATTTCATTAGGGATTGATGATCTTTTAACGATCCCTTCTAAGGGATGGTTAGTACAAGATGCTGAAGAACATAGTTTCATTTTAGAACAACACCATCATTATGGGAATGTGCACGCAGTAGAAAAATTACGCCAATCTATTGAGGTGTGGTATGCTACAAGTGAATATTTGCGACAAGAAATGAATCCTAATTTTCGGATGACAGATTCACTTAATCCAGTCCATATAATGTCTTTTTCGGGAGCTAGAGGAAATGCATCTCAAGTGCACCAATTAGTAGGTATGAGAGGATTAATGTCGGATCCTCAAGGACAAATGATTGATTTACCTATTCAAAGTAATTTACGCGAAGGGCTGTCTTTAACAGAATATATCATTTCTTGCTACGGAGCCCGAAAAGGGGTTGTGGATACTGCTGTACGAACCTCAGATGCGGGATATCTTACGCGCCGACTTGTTGAAGTAGTTCAACACATTGTTGTACGTAGAACAGATTGTGGAACCGCCCGAGGGGTTGCCGTAAGTCCTCGAAATGGGATGATGCCCGAGCCCGAAAGAATTTTTATTCAAACATTAGTTGGTCGTGTATTAGCAGAGGATATATATATGGGCTCACGGTGCATCGCCATCCGAAATCAAGATATTGGATTTGGGCTTGTCAATCGATTCATAACCTTTCAAACACAACCAATATTTATTCGAACCCCCTTTACTTGTAGGAGTACATCTTGGATCTGTCGATTATGTTACGGTAGGAGTCCCACTCATGGCGACCTGGTCGAGTTGGGAGAAGCTGTAGGTATTATTGCGGGGCAATCCATTGGAGAACCGGGGACTCAACTAACATTAAGAACTTTTCATACTGGAGGAGTCTTCACAGGTGGTACTGCAGAACATGTACGAGCCCCGTCGAATGGAAAAATCCAATTTAATGAAGATTTCGTTCATCCCACGCGTACGCGTCACGGGCATCCTGCTTTTATATGTTCTATAGCCTTAATGTCACTATTGAGAGTGAGGATATTCTACATAATGTAACTATTCCACCTAAAAGTTTTCTTTTGGTTCAAAATAATCAATATGTAGAAGCAGAACAAGTAATTGCTGAGATTCGCGAGGTACCATACACTTTGAATTTGAAAGAGAGAGTTCGAAAACATATTTATTCTGACTCAGAGGGAGAAATGCACTGGAGTAATGATGTGTACCACGCATCTATATTTACATATAGTAGTAATGTTCATCTTTTACCAAAAACAAGTCATTTATGGATATTATCAGGGGGTTCGTGGAGATCCAGTGCAGTCCCCTTTTCACTGCACAAGGATCAAGATCAAATGAATATTTCTTCCCTTTCTGTAGAACGAGGGTCAATTTCTACTCTCTCAGTGAATAATGATCCACTAAGATACAAATTACTTCGTTCATATTTTTCTGGTAAAAAAAAAGAAGACAAGATTCCTAATTATTCAGAACCTGTCCATTGGAATCTCATATACCCGGCGATTTTACACGGGAATTCTCATTTATTGGGAAAAAGGCGAGGAAATAGATTTCTCGTTCCAATCCAATCGATTCAAGAACGAAAGAAAGGGTTAATGCCTCATTCAGGTATCTCGATTGAACTACCAATAAATGGTATTTTCCGTAGAAATAATAGTATTTTTGCTTATTTCGACGATCCTCGATACAGAAGAAAGAGTTCGGGAATTACTAAGGGACTCTAGGCGTGCATTCAATCGTTAAAAAAGAGGATTTTATTGAGTCTCGACCAATAAAAGAATTGAAGTCAAAATACCAAATGAAACTAGATCTATTTTTTTTCATTCCCGAAGAAGTGCATATTTTACCTGAATCTTCTTTGATAATGATACGAAATAATAGTCTCATTGGAATAGATACACGAATTGCTTTCAATATAAATCCAAGAAGCTACGTGGGCGGATTAGTCCGAATGGAGAGAAAAAAAAAGAGAATTGAACTGAAAATCTTTTCAGGAGATATTCATTTTCCTGGGGAGACCGATAAGATATCCCGACACAGTGGGATCTTGATACCTCCAGTAAAAGGAAACATCGATTTTAAGGACTCCAAAAAATGGAAAAATTGGATCTATGTCCAACGGATCACATCTACTAAGAAAAAGTATTTTGTTTTAGTTCGCCCCGTAGTGACATATGAGATATCAGATGGTCTAAATTTACCAACACTCTTCCCTCCGGATTTTTTACAAGAAAAGGATAATATGCAACTTAGAGTTGTCAATTATATCGTTTATGGAAATGCCAAACCCATTCAAGGAATTTCTGATACAAGTATTCAATTAATTCGGACTTGTTTAATTTTGAATTGGAACCAAGACATAAAAAGTTCTTCTATCGAGGAGGCCCGTACTTCTTTTATTGAAGTAAGTACAAATGGTTTGGTTCGAGCTTTCCTAAGAATCGACTTCGTAAAATCCGCTATTTCGTATCGCAGAAAAAGGAATGATCTCTCAGGTTCAGGATTCATTTCCGATAATGTATCAGATCATACCAACATCAATCCTTTTTATTCCATTTATTCAAAGAGAAAAATGAAACAATCACTTAACCACCAAAGTCACGGAACTATTCGCACATTGTTAAATAACAATAAGGAATATCCTTCCTTGCTAATTTTATCATCATCTAATTGTTTCCGAATGGACCTATTCAAGGATATAAAATATCCCAATGTGAAAAAAGAATTCATTTCAACAGATTCTATAATTCAAATTAGGAATTCGATCGGACCGTTAGGAACGGTCCTTAATTTTTTGAATTTTTATTCCTTTTATTATTTACTAACTCATAATCCGATCTTGATAACTAAATATCTTCAACTTGAAAATTTAAAATGGACTTTTCAAGTGCTTAAATATTATTTAATGGATGAAAATGGGATAATTTCAAATCGTGATCCGTACAGTAAAATCGTTTTCAATTTATTCAATTTGAATTGGTATTTTCTCCATCAAAGTTATTGTCCTAATTATTGGGAAGAAAGACCCACAATAATTAGTCTCGGTCAGTTTATTTGTCAAAATGGATATATAGCCCAAAAAGGACCCCCCTTAAAATCGGGTCAAGTTTTGCTTGTTCAAGTTGACTCTGTAGTAATAAGATTGGCTAAACCTTATTTGGCCACTCCGGGAGCAACCGTTCATGGACATTATGGAGAAATCTTTTACGAAGGAGATACATTAGTTACATTTATATATGAAAAATCGAGATCCGGTGATATAACGCAAGGTCTTCCAAAAGTGGAACAGGTCTTAGAAGTGCGTTCAATTGATTCAATATCAATGAACCTAGAAAAAAGAATTGAGGGTTGGAACGAGCATATAACAAAAATTCTTGGAATTCCTTGGGGATTCTTGATTGGGACTGAGCTGACTATAGTGCAAAGTCGTATATCGTTGGTTAATAAGATACAAAAGGTTTATCGATCCCAAGGGGTGCAAATTCATAATAGGCACATAGAGATTATTGTACGTCAAATAACATCAAAAGTGTTGGTTTCCGAGGATGGAATGTCTAATGTTTTTTTACCTGGAGAACTAATTGGATTGTTGCGAGCGGAACGAACAGGGCGCGCTTTAGAAGAATCGATCTGTTACCGCGCTATCCTATTGGGAATAACAAGAGCATCTTTGAATACTCAAAGTTTCATATCGGAAGCGAGTTTTCAAGAAACTGCTCGAGTTTTAGCCAAAGCAGCTCTTCGTGGTCGTATCGATTGGTTGAAAGGCCTAAAAGAGAACGTTGTTATAGGCGGGATGATCCCCGTTGGGACCGGATTTAAAAGATTACTGCGGCAACATAAGAATAAGAGCATTCCTTTGAAAAGTAAAAAGAAGAGTTTTTTCGAGGGGGAAATACGAGATATTTTTTTCCACCACGCAGGCTTATTTGATTCTTGCCGTTCAAAAGAATTTCCATGATACACCTGAGGAATCATTTAGATCATATATCATTTAATGATTCCTAAAATAAGTTTATTCATACTTACTTTCTTTTGTTTTGGAATTCAATTTCCATTTGAAAAACTCTTTATATATGGTCATTTGAGGGGGTAATGGAAATTCAGATAATAATGAATAGAGGTTAGCGGTTTGGATTGTGTATTGACATCGATACGTCCACTCCACGGTAGAAGGCGCGGTTCCGTCGGAACAATTATTTAGTTCAAGACAACCTCGTCACTTTTTTTTAAACAAAAAAGAAAGAGGAAGTGTGGGAAGAAATGACAAGAAGATATTGGAACATAAATTTGGAAGAGGAAGCAGGAGTTCATTTTTGTCATGGTACTAGGAAATGGAATCCGAGGGATGTCGCCTTATATTTCTACCAAGCGTAAAGGTATTCATATCACAAATCTTACTAAAACTGCTCGTTTTTTATCAGAAGCTTGTGATTTAGTTTTTGATGCAGCAAGTAAGGGAAAAGAGTTTTGAATTGTTGGTACAAAAACTAAAGCAGCCAATTCAGTAGCGCGGGCTGCAATAAGGGCTCGGTGTCATTATGTTAATAAAAAATGGCTCGGTGGGATGTTAACCAATTGGTCCACTACAGAAACTAGACTTCATAAGTTCAGGGACTTGAGAATCGAACAAAAGACGGGGAAATTCTACTGTCTTCCAAAAAAAAGAGACGCAGCTATGTTCAAGAGACAATTATCCCACTTGCAAACATATCAGGGCGGGATAAAATATATGACAGGGTTCCCCTATATTGTAATTATCGTTGATCAGCAAGAAGAATATACAGCTCTTCGAGAATGTATCACTTTGGGAATTCCAACAATTTGCTTAATCGATACAAATTGTGATCCCGACCTTGCAGATATTTCAATTCCAGCAAATGATGACGCTATAGCTTCAATCCGATTAATTCTTAACAAATTAGTATTCGCAATTTGTGAGGGTCGTTCTAGCTATATACGAAATACGTAATTAATAATAAGATAGAAATTTTTTTTTGAACTCCAGAAATTTATGGAATCGGTTACTATTCTTGAATTTGATTAGATTATATAAATGAGATAAAAATGAGTGGGGATATTATGTTATTAGTTCGTATACAAAAATTCAAATAAGCAAGTCGAAAAAGAGATGGTTGAATTAAAAAAATTTCCTGAAATTTCCATTTCTGTCAGAGGGGAATATGAATGTTCTATCATGTTCCACCAACACACTAAAATTATACGAAATATCGGGTGTAGAAGTAGGCCAACATTTCTATTGGCAAATAGGAGGTTTTCAAGTCCATGGCCAAGTACTTATTACTTCTTGGGTTGTAATTGCTATCTTATTAGTTTCCGCCAGTATAGCTGTTCGGAATCCACAAACCATTCCGAATGACGGGCAGAATTTCTTCGAATATGTCCTTGAATTCATTCGAGACGTGAGCAAAACCCAGATTGGAGAAGAATATGGTCCATGGGTTCCGGAACTATGTTCCTATTTCTTTTTGTTTGTAATTGGTCAGGGGCTCTTTTACCATGGAAAATCATACAGTTACCCCATGGAGAGTTAGCCGCACCCACGAATGATATAAATACTACTGTTGCTTTAGCTTTACTCACCTCAGCAGCCTCGGGTCTTAGCAAAAAAGGATTAGGTTATTTCAGTAAATACATTCAACCTACTCCAATCCTTTTACCCATTAACATCTTGGAAGATTTTACAAAACCCTTATTGCTTAGTTTTCGACTTTTCGGAAATATTTTAGCCGATGAATTAGTAGTTGTTGTTCTTGTTTCTTTAGTACCTTCAGTAGTTCCTATACCTGTCATGTTCCTTGGATTATTTACAAGTGGTATTCAAGCTCTTATTTTTGCAACTTTAGCCGCCGCTTATATAGGAGAATCCATGGAGGGTCATCATTGACTTCACTTACAAATAGTTGTTTTTTGAATTTAGACCAAAATAATAGCGGAATTCAAGATAATCTACTTGGAGAACATCAAAATAGATAACTAATAAGGGATAACTAATAAGGCAGTTATAATATACCGTAATAGGAAAAAAGATTCCACTCAAAATATTTAGGGGGGATTCTAAAAAAAACGAAAGAGATCGAAAGGATCGGTTTCCTAAAATGAATGTCCTGTTTGGATGTATTATTTTATTTTCTATAAATAAAAGAATATAAGAATATTTTAATAAACAAGAAGAATAAAAAATTAAGAAAGAAAATAGAATAAACTGCTAATGAAAATTTCTATGAAATGATTCGCCTTAACCAAACCAATTTTTCTATTTTTCTATGTAAATTCGATCCATGCGGAATAATCATAAAGAAAGAGAAGAATTAAAAAACGCGATTCAAAAAAAGAAATTAGCCAGTTCAAAATTGTGTATCTTGAATGCCTAGAATCCAACTATTATCGAATTCAGCTAGGGAGTTTTTCCCGTTCAAAAAGAATTCTAATGGATCTAAGATCAAAATAAGTTGGTTTACATTCTGGAAGAAACACATGTATATGGGATATTAGATATTGAATAGTTATATATGACCTAAAAAATATCTAATACCCTAATACTATGAATTTCAATAGGGATTCCAATAGACGTCTTTGGTTTTGGATTCCTAAGAATTCAACTTCAAAAAGCGATAGAGAATCGGTTCTGATGATTCAATAATATTATTCTATTACTTCAATTTGGAGTTTTTAGTTACTCTGTTTGGATGAAACTGCGTGATGGAATAATTCATCTATAATTCATTGAATGATTGTATCATTAACCATTTTTTTTTTGTGAGGAATTTAACTTATCATGAATCCACTGATTTCTGCCGCTTCTGTTATTGCTGCTGGGTTAGCTGTCGGACTTGCTTCTATTGGACCTGGGGTTGGCCAAGGGACTGCTGCGGGCCAAGCTGTAGAGGGGATCGCAAGACAGCCCGAGGCGGGGGGAAAAATACGAGGTACTTTATTGCTTAGTCTGGCTTTTATGGAAGCATTAACAATTTATGGATTGGTTGTCGCTTTAGCGCTGTTATTTGCGAATCCTTTTGTTTAATCTTGTCTTAAACACTTAAACAATCACAAATATATAGATATATAAAATTTTGACTTATTTTTTTTGTCTGAATTTATTTTAGTCAGGACTTATACTTGCTCCTTGCTTTTTTGAATTATATCACTAATTCACTCCTACAATTTACAATGTGGGACACTAATCCCTGCCCCGGAAGGAAAGATTTAAGGATGAGTAATTAGCACACCGATCCGCTTTCTTCCTTCCCGTTCTTAGAAATTGAAACTTAAGGAGTCTTCCAACAAACGAAATATTCCGAAATTGATACGAAACTTTGATAGCTAATTCGAAAATTCTAATAAGTATTATTTTCATTAGGATTAGGGATTTTTTTTTTGAAAAAATCCATTTCGAAATCAATTCTATAGATATATAAAATTCATATATATCGAATATAAGAATATATAGAAGTATAGATATAAGGGAAGTGATACAAAAAAGAAACTCTATTCTTGTTTTTTATCTATCTGTAAAAGAAAGGGGATTGTATGAAAAATCTAACCGATTCTTTCCTTTCCTTGGGCCAATGGCCGCTGGCCGGGAGTTTCGGGTTTAATACCGATATTTTAGCAACAAATCCAATAAATCTAAGTGTAGTATTTGGTGTATTGATCTTTTTTGGAAAGGGGGTGTGTGCGAGTTGTTTATTTCAAGAATAGGCTGGACCGGCCCAGCTGCACTTTTTTTTTCATTAGTTTCATTTTAACTAGTAAAAAAATTAAAGTAAAAGATGCATGATCTCGCGAATTACTTATGAATTTTGAAATTGATTGAATTTTATCAATTCATAAAAAATGATATTTTAAATATTTAAGAAACGTAGCATTTCGTAATTCATTGGTAAATCCGCTTTGATTCTCAATCAACCAATAATGCGGGACTAATTATATGGTTAAAGTGAAACCTTTGAAGTCCAAACATAGCATGGTATTCTTTCTACTACTATCGTCATTTGAAATTTCAAATGAAGGACTAGTTGAAATTTTTTGTTCGA